TATACGATATGAGAAGAAACCCTTACTTATATTTTTTTCTATTTTTTATAATTGAGGAAAAGATTCCATTATTTAAATCATAAATCATACATATAAATCATACATATATATAACTAATACATAATAACATAATAAATAATATATTTTATAACATAATAAATAATATATTTTGAAATGAGACCCCGGATCCCCACAGCACAAAAAAAAATTATTTCTTTCAATACTCATTCGTATTAGTTAACGATCCAAACGGCTGGATCCATATGCTTAATTCTGATACGAAATCAAATAGTAAAATAATTATTCATCGAATGACTATTCATCTATTATATTTTCAAATAAGGCGCGGGAAGATTCTATGGAAAAGTGGTGGTTCAATTCGATGTTCTTTAACGAGGAGTTAGAACACAAGTATAGGCTAAGTAAATCGATGGATAGTCTTGGTCCTATTAGATATAGCAGTGGAAGTGAAGACCCTGTTATAAATGATATGAATAAAAACGTTTCCAGTTGGAGTGGTAGTGGAAATTGTAATTTTAGTAGTGTTGAGCATTTTTTTGATATCATAGACATTTGGAGTTTCATCTCTGATGACACTTTTTTAGTTAGAGATAGTAATGGGAACAGTTATTCTATATATTTTGATATTAAAAATCAGATTTTTGAGATTGACAATGATAGTACTTTTCTGAATGAACTAGAAAGTTCTTTTTCTAGTTATCTGAATTCTAGTTATATGAGTAATGGATCTAAAAGTAGTAGTCGCTACTATTATCATTACATGTATGATACTCAATCCAGTTGGAATAATCACGTTAATAGTTGCATTGATAGTTATCTGCGTTCTGAAATCAGTATTGATAGTTACATTTCAGGCGGGACCCATAATTACAGTGACAGTTATGTTTATAGTTTCATTTGTAATGAAAGTATAAGTGGTAGTGAAAGTAGAAATTATAGTATGAGAACTAGTGTTAATAGCACTGATTTCAATATAAGAGGAAGATCTAATGATTTAGATATAAATAAAAAATACAGACATTTATGGGTTCAGTGCGAAAATTGTTATGGATTAAATTACAAAAAATTTTTTAAGTCAAAACTGAATATTTGTGAACAGTGTGGATATCATTTGAAAATGAGTAGTTCAGAGAGAATCGAACTTTTGATTGACCCAGGTACTTGGGATCCTCTGGATGAGAGTATGGTCTCGACGGACCCCATTGATTTTCATTCAGAGGAGGAACCTTATAGAGATCGTATTGATTTTTATCAAAGAAAGACAGGTTTAACTGAAGCTGTTCAAACAGGCATAGGTCAACTAAATGGTATTCCCGTAGCAATTGGGGTCATGGATTTTCAGTTCATGGGAGGAAGTATGGGATCCGTAGTCGGTGAGAAAATCACCCGTTTGATCGAATATGCTACTAATCAATCTCTACCTGTTATTATTGTATGTGCTTCTGGAGGAGCACGCATGCAAGAAGGAAGTTTGAGCTTGATGCAAATGGCTAAAATATCTTCTGCCTTATATAATTATCAATTAAATAAAAAGTTATTCTATGTATCAATTCTTTCATCTCCTACAACCGGTGGAGTTACAGCCAGTTTTGGTATGTTGGGAGATATTATTATTGCTGAACCTAATGCCTACATTGCATTTGCGGGTAAAAGAGTAATTGAACAAACATTGAATAAGGCGGTACCCGACGGTTCACAAGCGGCTGAGTATTCATTCCATAAGGGCTTATTCGATCCAATCGTACCACGTCATCTTTTAAAAGGTGTTCTGGGTGAGTTATTTCAGCTCCATGGTTTCCTTCCCTTGACTTAAAATTTTTTAAATTCAAGTACAGTACTAGATTCAGTTATTTGTAGTGAGCAATAAATAATTCATCATCGTGACAAAAACCAATAAAAATGACGTTTGGGAACATAAATTCTGCTCCCACGGATCCGTTTTGTTTGTATTTTACCTCTATTTCTGATTAGGAATTAGAAACCCAGGATAAAAAAGTGAATTTTTCTTCCTAGAGATTTTTTTGTTTTGGAAAAAGAAGATTTTTTGAATTGTATTTGTCCTTCTTACGTCTTAATTACGTTTTAATGCTTATTAAATTTTAATGCTTCTTAGTTTTTATTAGTTTTAGTTCTTAACTTAATTATAATTAAATTCTTATTTTTTATATTATATTATTTTATTATAAAAATATAATTTAATATTTTTATTTTAATTTAATATAATATTATTATAATTATAATATATATTATAATTTATAATATAATTAATATATAATATATATAAATATAATTTATAATTAATAGATAGACTACTTATCATAAGATATCTTTATAAGAGGTTCAAATATTAAATTGAGGTACCCATTCTATGACAGATTTCAACTTACCCTCTATTTTTGTGCCTTTAGTGGGCCTAGTATTTCCGGCAATTGCAATGGCTTCTTTATTTCTTTATGTCCAAAAAAATAAGATTGTCTAGCTGCGATGTATGGGACCAAATCTCACAAGTTATTTCAATCAACGCTGGATCATTTTTTAGGTATCTATTTTTTTAGTGGAATGTGGTACGATATGTGACTCCTTGCGAATACAAATGAAAATAAGAGCCGTTTTGCATATATATACATTATATCCGTATAAATGCATGTATACGCAGGTATAGCTCTGGTCAAAAGTGGATCATCGAATATTTAAAGTGGAAAGTCAATGTATCTAACCAATTACTTCTAATGGTTCACATTAAGTGCTAGTTGATGAGAGTTACCTCGGGCTCGGGAGCAAAATAAGTCAAATTCGTTTGGTTTATTCTCCCAATTCCAATCGAATGCAATTGGATCTAGTATAGTATGAACTGGCGATCAGAACATATATGGATAGAACTTATAACGGGGTCTCGAAAAACAAGTAATTTTTTCTGGGCCTGTATCCTTTTTTTAGGTTCACTAGGATTCTTAATCGTTGGAACTTCCAGTTATCTTGGTAGGGATCTGATATCCGTATTTCCATATCAGCAAATATCTTTTTTTCCACAAGGGATTGTGATGTCTTTCTATGGAATTGCGGGTCTATTCATTAGCTCCTATTTGTGGTGCACAATTTTGTGGAATGTAGGTAGTGGTTATGATCGATTTGATAGAAAAGAAGGAATAGTGTGTATTTTTCGTTGGGGATTTCCTGGAAAAAATCGTCGTATCTTCCTTCGCTTCCTTATGAGCGATATTCAGTCAATCAGAATGGAGGTTAAAGAGGGCCTTTATACTCGACGTGTCCTTTATATGGAAGTCAGGGGCCAGGGAACTATTCCCTTGACTCGTACTGATGAGAATTTAACTCCGCGAGAAATTGAACAAAAAGCTGCGGAATTAGCCTTTTTCTTGCGCGTACCAATTGAAGTATTTTGAAATGAAACGAGGAATAAATACTTTCTTAGCATGAGAAAAGGAATTCAGTAATCTTTTTTTCTTTTTCATTTTATTTTAATACAACTGAAGTTTCTTCAGAATGCTCATTCGAGTGGAACATGCTAGATTCTATTTCTTTGTTCTGTTGATGTGGTGGTGACCCTTAGAATAAAGCAAAAGCAGGGGGACGCATATGGAACAAAACGACTAAACTATAATAATAAGTCATTTTTCGTCTGCCAAAATTTTGTTAGTGTATGATGGAGTTCAACTCAATTCTTTCTTTCATATTTCATACTAGTAACAAGTATAATAAGTATAGATTCATTACATATACCAAAACCGGGCATTTCGAAATAGGGAATTCATCTTTTCTTTTTAGTTTAGGGCCAAATTCTATTTTATAATTGATATTGATATATTTAGATATAGATACAGATAGATCATACTTTTTATCTTTCATTTTGCTCCTTGAGAAACAAACGATTGGATCTCTCATAACCATCCAAATTATCTCTCGTTTTGTCACTTATTTCGGATTTCATCATCAATATTCTTCAGAAATATCTCCTCTTTTCCTAGGGTGAAACATTTCGAAATAATTACTTGGTCCACGGTGGAGTTCTTTCGTCTTGAAATTTGAATAAAATTCTTCAAACGATTTTTGAGCATTCGTCAAAAAGAACAAATTAAGGATGCAATACAATGGGGTTCTAATTTGTTCAATTAAAATATCTGAATTTTTTTTCATCCAAAACAGACTCTATCTTTATTCTATTTCTATATTTTTCTATATTTATTCTTTAGACCCAAGATTTAATTTAGTTAGATCAAGGACTAAGTAAAGGACTAAATAATTATACAAAAATGGAGAATAGATCCATAGGTTCCACACCTTGTTATAGAACTCATGCTTCAGAGAAATATCAAATAAGATAAAATTAACAAATAAAAAGAAGCAAGTTTATTAACAATTCAAAAAAAGAAAAGTGAAAAAAAAAAAAAGAAAGCGTTGATTTTCCTTCCATATCTTGCATCTATAGTATTTTTACCCTGGTGGGTCTCTCTCTCATTTAATAAATGTCTGGAACCTCAGGTTAATGATTGGTGGAATATCAGGCAATCCGAAACTTTCTTGAATGATATTCAAGAGAAGAACGTTCTAGAAAAATTCATAGAATTAGAACAACTATTTCTGTTGGATGAAATGATAAAGGAGTACCCTGAAACACATCTACAAAAGCTTCGTATAGGAATCCACAAAGAAACAATACAATTGGTCAAAATACATAATGAATATAATTTACATAGCATTTTTCATTTCTCGACAAATATAATCTGTTTCGCTATTCTAAGTAGTTATTTTATTCTGAGTAATGAAAAACTTGTCATTCTTAATTCTTGGGTTCAGGAATTCTTATATAACTTAAGTGACACAATAAAAGCCTTTTCTATTCTTTTAGTCACCGATTTATGGATCGGATTCCACTCTCCACATGGTTGGGAACTAATGATTGGTTCGGTCTACAACGATTTTGGATTAACACATAACGATCAAATAATATCCGGTCTTGTTTCCACTTTTCCAGTCATTCTAGATACAATTGTGAAATATTGGATTTTCCATTATTTAAATCGTGTATCTCCTTCACTTGTAGTCATTTATCATTCAATTAATGAATGAGAATGAAGAACTCATTTGATCTCTTGATATCAATCAAATCAGAAAAATTCTTTCTTCGTGCATAACGAAATTTAAATTTGACTTATTCTTTCTTTATACTTCTACCTGTTTATTCAGGGTATTTGTCCTATATTCCAGTACAATGACAGACTTGTGGATAGGGAACTATACTAGCTACCTACCTAATTTATTGTAGAAATTGGAGGATCGATGATTGGACCATGCAAAATAGAAATACTTTTTCTTGGGTAAAGGAGCAGATGACTCGATTTATTTCTGTATCGATCGTGATATATGTAATAACTCAGACATCTATTTCAAATGCATATCCTATTTTTGCGCAGCAGGGTTATGAAAATCCACGAGAAGCAACTGGACGAATTGTGTGTGCCAATTGCCATTTAGCTAATAAGCCCGTGGATATTGAGGTTCCGCAATCTGTGCTTCCAGATACTGTATTTGAAGCAGTTGTTAGAATCCCTTATGATACGCAACTGAAACAAGTTCTTGCTAATGGCAAGAAAGGGGGTTTGAATGTAGGGGCTGTTCTTATTTTACCCGAGGGATTCGAATTAGCCCCTCCCGATCGTATTTCCCCCGAGATGAAAGAAAAGATAGGCAATCTTTCTTTTCAGAGTTATCGTCCCACTAAAAAAAATATTTTTGTGGTAGGTCCTGTTCCTGGTCAGAAATATAGGGAAATAGTCTTTCCTATTCTTTCTCCTGACCCTGCTACGAGGAAGGACGTTCACTTCTTAAAATATCCCATATATGTAGGCGGAAACAGGGGAAGGGGTCAGATTTATCCCGATGGGAGCAAGAGTAACAACACTGTCTATAATGCCACATCCACAGGTATAGTAAGCAAAATTGTACGTAAAGAAAAGGGCGGATATGAAATAACCATAACTGATCCATCGGATGGGCATCAAGTGGTTGATATTATACCTCCAGGACCGGAACTTCTTGTTTCAGAGGGTGAGTCTATCAAGCTTGATCAACTATTAACAAGTAATCCCAATGTGGGGGGGTTTGGTCAGGGAGATGCCGAGATAGTGCTTCAAGATCCGTTACGTGTTCAAGGTCTTTTGTTCTTCTTAGCATCTATTATTCTAGCACAAATCTTTTTGGTTCTTAAAAAGAAACAGTTTGAAAAGGTCCAATTGTACGAAATGAATTTTTAGATACAGGGATTTCTTAGTACAAGTTGGTAAAGGGGAAAGGCAAAATTATTTTTGATCGATACTATTGTATGTAGTATGATCAATAAAATTTGTAAAGTCCTTTGTTTGTTTTGTCTATACCGTTTTTGCTTTGAGAGATGTCTCAAATTTATTACTTCTATTCTATATAATAGACCATTCATAGTACTAGTAATAGATAATAGGTATACAAATACAATACAAAGGAGGAGAATACAAAGCAAAAGATAAATAAAAGATACAAAGTTTCTAGGAGGTATTATTAGTCTTTCTATTCTTCTATTCGACACAAGAAAAGGGAAATCCCCTTTCTTGTGTCGAGATACGAGATAATAATGATTCTTTCTCCTGTTCGTCAAAGATAAGATTACTATTTTGGGGGATCTATCATAACTTCTTTTTTTAGTTTTAGATTTATAAGAAATAGTGAACAAACAAAAAGGGACAGATAGTTGGTAATAATTCATTGAGTAAATGGAATTTCTTCTATTCACTTAAAAAATTTAGTAAGAAAAATTCAACCAAATTCTTTTTTGATGTCCCCGTTGAAATTGAAAAGTCAATTGAATTTTTACGCATATTGAAATCCTATTATCTCATCACAGTTCGAATTTTATTTTTTTTTATAGAGTAAGGTTTTATGAGTATAGTATATAAATAAATGATTTGTAGGATGTCTCATCTGTAGAAATCCATACATATAATATATATATATTTGATCATCCAGAAAATCGATGAATTCTTTTTTTGCTTCGTCAGAGTTAATAAATATTATGTAGTAATAACAGAGAGAGACTTTGAATTTATTAACGGATTCCATTCTTCAAAAACATTACCAGAAACAAAGGAATATAGTATTGAAACATTAAGCAAGAGGTTCGTTATGTCATTCATTTTGACAAGTAATAATCTTTTTTTATTATGTTGACTAGGTAACTTTCCCGCTTTTAGGTTATGGAGTGAATCAAAGCTTCGCTATAGCTATAAAAGTAAGAACTCAGCGGGACCATACCCCTTTGTTTTGTCTGATTCGAGGGGTATGGTCCCGCTGAGTTCTTACTTTTTCATGTCTACAATCAAGTTCATCTTATTACTACAGAGATGAGCCTAATCCGGAATATGAACCGTAAAAGAAAATACCAATTGAACCGATCACAGGAATACCAGCTACAGTACCTATTAGCCAAAGAGG